AGATGTAAAGTTTTCAAACCGTAGCATTCGTTCAAAGCAAAGATAGGTGCCTGCTACTGTGCTATTGCTACGCTTCCTTCCTCCTGCTCTCCTTACTCCTACAACAGCTATCTACTAGAATGCGCCAGATGTCGGAGATTCCGGGGTTTGAATTTTCAGTCTATTGTGCCTTAGAGGAGATAGAGACTGGCATTACTTCCTTGAAGGCTCGGACATGTAACCAGTCTTCTCCGCTCTCAAGCAAAAGAGAAAGAAGAGGAATCGGATGCAGCCTATTCTTCTTAATTAAAAAGCGCAATCACAACTGTCGAAGCGAGTTTGATACTATCCCCGAGAATCTAGGATTAGGACTCCCGGGAAATGGGTTTATACCCTTTCTTTTTAAGAGATGTCACGTAGAAAAGCAGCATAAGAAGCCTCTTCAGCGAATTCGGCAGCATTTTGAAGTTTTCTTCTTCTTTCATGCTTGTATTATACAGCATTCTAGTTCTTCCTAAAACATACTCTGCCTATCTCTAAGAATCGCTCCGTTCGTGACCCTCCTTCTTGGGGGAGGGTCACTCACTCTCTTCAGAGCAGACTCTAGTTCACGTAGTTGAGACTCTTAGAAGAGGAACTCCTTTATCCCCGTAGTTAGCTCCGCGCCTTAACTACTCTGCTGGAACAGTTCTCTAGTTCTTCCTCTGTCATCCTCTTACAGTAGCTCCGTTCGTGCCCTGGGAAAAAGCACTGACGATCTGTCTTTAGTAGTTCGTCTATTCTTTCTTACCTCGGGATAGGAGTTCCCAATTTTCTGACTATGAAAGGGTCTCTGTCAGCCTTACCTGCTGTCTGAGATGAACGTCCAAACCGAATCGATCTTTTTGCCCCCCTCAGCTATCCCTTCCCGTCTTCGTTTAGCAGCGAACTCAAGGATGGCCTTTATGTATGAGCCGATAAGGAGGTTTCCATAGATAGCAACCAAACTAGCTAGTCAGGGAAGGTAGGTAAGTAAGAGGCGGATCTAGGAATCCTCTGGTAGTTGGGTTGGTGAAATCCGATAATCGATTGGCTTTAGAAGGGCTTTTATTGGAAGCTGGAAGAAAAGAGAGATCTTCTCCTGTCTTCCTCTCTTAGTGTGCCAAGCATGAATAGATGGCAAGGGGGGATAAGCAAGAGCTGTGTTTACTGTGAATCTGTCTCATAGCCTTCAAAGCGTGGACAAGAAGGAAAGCTGTCTGTGAATAGAATCAATCCCTTCTCGATAGCCTTAGGAAGAGTGAATAGGCACAGTACAGGGATCGAACTCGAAGAAAGAAAGTAGCCAATTCTCTTTCTAGCTAGTCTTCCTTTACCAATGGAGATAGAAGAAGAAAAACATGTATGCGTGCTAAGCGTGGGCAAGCGAGGACAAGCAGAAGCTATGGAATTTCGCTTAGTTGCGCCAAGGTAGCAGCGGCTTGACGAATCGAATTCAACGACACTGCTACGAGGAGGAGTCAACTAGCGAGGCCAGCTTCTGAAGGATTATGATTGGAATCTCTCTTTCTTTACAAGGCCTCTTTTTCAAGCAACTTAAAGTTAAAGAGGAATAGCCCATTCTCGACACGGTAAGTTCACTTCAAACAAGTGAAATTCATGCCTTACCTTTGTCAAGGCCTTCGGCTTTTTAGCGTCCCATGAGGCCTAGTGTGAGTATTTAGTTGCTTTCTTTTCTCATAGGCTTTCTTTTTTTACATCTAGTACGAGTGCCCCTACATCAAGTTCTAGTCCAGTAGTAAGCCTCTCAAGCGAAAGCAAGCTAGTTCGAGATATATTGTGTATATAATAGATAGCGTCTTACCAGCGCCTATAGAAGTTCGTTTTCAAGCTGTAGTATTTAAAAATGCACTCCCTGAGAAATGCACTCCCTGAGTCTGATGTTATAGCTAGTGAAGAGGGATCTCTAGTTGAAGTTGGAGTGGCAGTTGCCAACTCTAAGATAAGATCGATCTTCTCCTCCTCCTGCTTTCGAGCCGGTTGGAGTAGATAGCCCAATATCAATTATAGCAGTCTTTCCTCCAGTAGAGGGCTTTAGATAAGATTCCATACTAGGAGTAGAGTAGTAAAGGATTCTTTCGAGAAAGTTCAAGCAAGGTAAAAAGCAGGTTCTGGGGCAAGTGAATTTGAAAGCTTTTACTTTATAGCAGTCTCCCTTTCAGTTGGCAAAGGCAATCTATCAGGCAAGGATAATTTCAGTAATAGTAATCCGGGGGTAAACAAAGAATCAAACAAGCGAACTGGGCTTTAACTTAGGCAAAAAGGGGGGATGTTGCTCTTTCTGGGGCTGTTGCTGTTGATGTTGCTGTGGATTGAGCAAAAACGACTCTTATGTCTGATAGCTGCTCTGGGGTCTTTGACCCTCTCTCTCAATCGCTTTTTCAGACTTGGGCGCTTCACCGTTCGAGCGACCAAGTGAAGAAGAGGAGTAAGTTGATCGGGGAGAGGAACAAAGTAGCTCGACTAAAAGGGGAGGGAGGAAGACACTCGATTCAAGACAGTATAATATCCGTCAGTCTTTTTCGAATGCCCTTCATTTCACTGAGATCACTAATTCAGATTTCGCTTATGGTAAAGTAAGCTAAGCGAAAGCCTCTCAGAAATGAGGGAAAGCCACAGAAGCTGGCCTTACTAGATAGGGGGCAGCCCCAAAAGGGGGATTCTTTGAGTTCATACCCAAGAAGGGCTGCTGCTAAGATCCCAAATCGAGATTGGCTAGATGGGAGTATCTCATTCCCGGCTCGGGAAATGATGTTTGATAAGATGGATTCCTTCGTGAACCAAGAAGAGAAAGGAGCCCCTAACTAGCTAATATCTGCTGATCACGGGTCGAATTAGAGTATTTCAACTTGGAAGCTGAAATCAGGTAAAAAAGCTCCCTTGCGGCTTTATAAGATTGCTTGAAAACCCGGGCATTTCACTCCTTCGAAGTATGATATGCCGAAAAAGCAGGTTTCGTAATAGAGCTAATGAGACCATGCCCCGGATAATAGTGCATCGCCCCCTCGGCCTCATATTCCAAGGGTAAGTGGGATCCCCTGGCTAGGAGGGTATTCAGCAAGTGTTTCCAAATCTTCGCAACATAAGGGCAACGATCGATAGTTGAAACCTGTTTTCAAGTCCGGCGGACTATAAGCTCAGTTCCTACCATTCCCCCTAAAGAAAAAGCCATTCCTGACGAAAGAAAACTCAAAAGGTAGGCGGTTAGACCTAGGACATGTGGGTGGCATAGCAAGAGCCTTCGCTAAGGGCGAAGGGCTTTCAGAAAACTCTATTTGAAGGAGGTGCCTAAACAGATGATTCAAGTTCAACTAATTTTTGTTTGAAATGCTACCTCAAGAGAAGGGGGCCCCTGGTCCGGAAGATGCCTTATTTATAAATTTATTAAATTAAATAAGGGTATATACTACTACGATTGTATCTATTCGCTGAGAGTCCCAATCTTCTTGAAAAAACGTGATACAGAGAACCAACACATCTTGATGAGTGACTTTTCCAGTTTTCATTTCTACATTTAGTAGTCTCATTCGACAGCTAAAATTCATGCTTTTGACGTAGCATCGGGAGTTCAATTGGCTAACCTTTCTATAGTGCCCCCATGTTCCTATGATATCCCAACCCGAAATATTAAGCTTTTGCTGTGCCATTGAGAAAGCTAAGCGCACCTGTACATCTCACCCAATTAGTCACTTTCTTTCATATGATTCAAAGATTCTGCTCGTGAGCTGGTATAAACCTGTCTGACTGTGCCGTAACAGAAGATTTATCTCAACCCTATCAGGAGACCCAAGCAATGCCCAAGTACTCCCGTGCCTTTCCGGATCATTGGTCAACTACTTTCTCTCTATTCTAACCGAAGATATATCATATATAAAGAAAAGACTTTCTTCATTCTAGTTCGTTAGTTGACGATAGGCCACCGCACCAGGAGCTTAGCCATGTGTGGACCGAAATGGGCCCGCGAAGCCGGTTACCGGTAGGTCTAAGTCCTTCTCTAACTAGAAGCAAATCGTCTGCTCACTGAAGTTAGGATTACGGAAAGTCGGACATCACTCTTAGCCCTCTCTCTTGCTGTTCTTCCATTCAAGAGAGTCCTATTAATCTTCTTACCTAACAGGATCCATTTACCTAGGGAAAAGGCCGATAGGTAGAATTTTATGAGTAAAGTCTCCTGGACTGGGAATTGTGTATGTGTATATAAAGAAAAAAAGGACTTGCTTGCTACTACTATCATCGTATTATAAGACAAACTGGGTTGCATTGGTAGCTATGCTTAGCGGTGACATATTCGTTTTTCAACTTAATCTCATCCCAAAAAGTTGTGGCGAAACACGCCACCGAATTTCGCCAAAGAAGTCTGGCGTAAAGACTTCACCAGTCCCGCATCAAGTTTACCATTAAAAGGTGAGTCAAAGCGGGCAGAGCTGAATGTATCAAGAAAGAGAAATGACTCTAAGGAACCAACGATTCTCTCTTCTTAAACAACCTATATCCTCCACACTTAATCAGCATTTGATAGATTATCCAACCCCGAGTAATCTTAGTTATTGGTGGGGGTTCGGTTCGTTAGCTGGTATTTGTTTAGTCATTCAGATAGTGACTGGCGTTTTTTTAGCTATGCATCACACACCTCATGTGGATTTAGCTTTCAACAGCGTAGAACACATTATGAGAGATGTTGAAGGGGGCTGGTTGCTCCGTTATATGCATGCTAATGGGGCAAGTATGTTTCTCATTGTGGTTCACCTTCATATTTTTCGCGGTCTATATCATGCGAGTTATAGCAGTCCTAGGGAATTTGTTCGGTGTCTCGGAGTTGTAATCTTCCTATTAATGATTGTGACAGCTTTTATAGGATACGTACTACCTTGGGGTCAGATGAGCTTTTGGGGAGCTACAGTAATTACAAGCTTAGCTAGCGCCATACCTGTAGTAGGAGATACCATAGTGACTTGGCTTTGGGGTGGTTTCTCCGTGGACAATGCCACCTTAAATCGTTTTTTTAGTCTTCATCATTTACTCCCCTTTATTTTAGTAGGCGCCAGTCTTCTTCATCTGGCTGCATTGCATCAATATGGATCAAATAATCCATTGGGTGTACATTCAGAGATGGATAAAATTGCTTTTTACCCTTATTTTTATGTAAAGGATCTAGTAGGTTGGGTAGCTTTTGCTATCTTTTTTTCCATTTGGATTTTTTATGCTCCTAATGTTTTGGGGCATCCCGACAATTATATACCTGCTAATCCGATGCCCACCCCGCCTCATATTGTGCCGGAATGGTATTTCCTACCGATCCATGCCATTCTTCGTAGTATACCTGACAAAGCGGGAGGTGTAGCCGCAATAGCACCAGTTTTTATATGTCTGTTGGCTTTACCTTTTTTTAAAAGTATGTATGTGCGTAGTTCAAGTTTTCGCCCGATTCACCAAGGAATCTTTTGGTTGCTTTTGGCGGATTGCTTACTACTAGGTTGGATCGGATGTCAACCTGTGGAGGCACCATTTGTTACTATTGGACAAATTTCTCCTTTTGTTTTCTTCTTGTTCTTTGCCATAACGCCTATTCTGGGACGAGTTGGAAAAGGAATTCCTAATTCTTACACGGATAAGAATGATCACAAAATCCAACCTACAGCAGCTCCCGCCAAAGCTATTGTAGCAGCTCCGACAGACCATGAAAGCCCTACTCCATCTCCTTAAGGTAAGGAGTAAGTTGCATCTTTCTCTTGGCAACGATGGTAGATCATTACGGAGCTCTTGCTCCGTAATTTTTAAATCGATGGCCAAGAGCCGGTCGGCCGGTGCCGCATCACCCTGCAATGCATCCCAGGCCCTGTTCTAGGTGGGTCCGGGAACACTACGCTCGACGCCTACAGAGAGATAGAGCCCCAACTTAGCCCAAAGGTCTTTCCTGAAGTCAGCAAGATCTCCTGCGGGCGGTTGCTCCCCGAGCAGGGGTGGTTGATCACCACCTAGAACAGGAGGATGTACGGGCTGGATTGGTTGACTTGGAGCCTGTGGTAACCCTCCTTTCGATTGAGAGGGTCCAGGTAGGGAATGGGTCGCCCCCTGAGGTTGTTGCTCCGCTGTAGGATTGGCAGCTGGTTGCCCTACTGTAGGATCCTGCATGTGCAAGGTATACCCCCCCAGGCCCGAAACCACACAAAAAAGAATCATGACATACGGACCGAAACATCCCCAACCCACAAGCCGAAAAAGAGCGCGAAGTCCAGTCTGTAAGAAGGCACTCTGGACCTTCAGGAGACTCAAACCCAACAAACAAATCTTTACAGAAATAAAGACAGAAGAGAACCGGTGTAAGGATGATGAAAGGGATGATTAATCGACGAAATGCCGATTTAAGATGAGGAGATAACGGGCGAAGGATATTCATGATATTAGGTTGGATTTTGTGATCAGTGAAAAATTCTGACACCAATCATTTACAAGTGAGTATTACACCAAGAATTGACAAGCGTTGATAAGAAGAAGGATAGGAAGGCAAGGCTGTGTGGGCAAAATAGAGTTCCCTTGTTAAAGCAGAAAGCAATTTCTTCATGCAGGACTGGTTTATTTTATCCACCAGCAATTGAAAAACTTAAACTCAGATTTCGGGTTGAGTGTTCAAGTGAGAGTCACCTCCAATTGACAACTTCATTTTCATTATATTATATTATAGAATATCGTCTTATGTTCTTATTCGATACGGGAACACAAGGAAGAAGGACAAGAAAGAAGGATGAAACTTCATATTGTATTGGTACGCGCAGTGGGTCCTCTATGCAGGCAAGGAGTGCAAGATCCATGTCTCACAACCAAATAAGGCGAAAAATGAGACTAGACGAGACTATATAACCCCAGAAAAAAGGGAATGTCAATCTACTGATAGTCGAGAAAGCGTTGTAAGACTGCCTTCGGTAACGAAAGAACTTGGATTGAAAGGAGAATTGAACTCACTTCTATCTAATAGTAGGACAGCAGGGGGGTATACAACTATCAATAGATAGGGAAAACCGCCCAATAGTTTCGCTATAGCGACTACGTACCTTGAAGGCGTATCAAAAAGGACAACACCAGCTGAGCCTAATTAGCACTTCTTTAGTAGTAAATTCCTCTTCTCTAAAGTAAAGCAAGTAGACTACTACTCTCGGATCATATCTCTCAGGCATTTCACTAACTACTAGAGCAGTAGGCCCTTGACTGCATTACTTCTTCCCGTGTACCCCCCTCAGGGAAAAGACCTGGGCTAGGCAGAGATGTTAAAGATTTCGTTTCGACGACTACCATTGAGCCTTGAGATAGTACCGGATTAATCTTATGATAAGAATTGAAAAAGAAAGACCTTTTATTACTCGGAGGATACCTGGACTGATTGTACCAAAAGATCCAATCCCGCCCGGCAACAGCATCACAGAACGGTAGACAGACACAATAGCATCCGTAACTATTAGGGAGGGGATGGAAGTTCCAGTAGACACTTAAGCTTCCTTTCCTTCTTTTTCATATAGTACAGTACGCTCTTAGGACTTGAAAGCCTCTTGTTGATTACGCAGTTAGAATAGAATAAAAGCTCAAGCAGTTCACGCAGCAGTAAGGGAGATTGTTAACTACAGGGATCCCTTTCTTCCTCAGCTACATTAGCTACTTCAACTACATCAGCACAAAAAGCAACATCTCTTCTCCAGCACCAGCTTGACTTGACTCCATTTTCAAGTAAAGAATAGGTTCTTTAATGAGGGAGACCTTCAAAAAAACTGGGAAATGAGTGCTTCTCCAGCAGCAGTAGCTACTGGAACTTCCATAGCGGGATCTATGTCTTTGTCTTTGCTACATACAGTAAGTCGTATGCGCTTGTAGGTGAGAAATTGGCTTGACTCGGCCGCATTCACTAAAATAGAATGCCTAACAATGCTCCTTTCAAGGTCTGATTTTCTGATTTCGGATATAGTTGAAGTCGAATCGGGGACGGGAGCGGCACGGATCCGCGAAAGAAGTCAGTCTTTCTCTCGATTCTTATTTATATTAAATAAGCTAACAAAAGGGAGAAATTACCTTAGCTCCGGTTAAGTCTAAGTCATCACTTCGACTAGTTCGTAAAAGAGCTAGGAAGCAATAGTCCGAGTACACGACGACGCTGTCCTATCTTTATCCTCTCGAGAACGGAATGGGGCAGAATCCACTAATGTATTTAGGCTTTCGGGTAACTAAGATAGATATAGAAGGCGATTGAGATAGGACTATATCCAATTAACCTCTCCTCTCGATAAAGACTCACGTCCTTCAAAAAGAATGATGACTTCGAGTCTGAGGTTAGAAGGTGCTAAATGGATAAGGTGCAGGAGCTTCCCTTCTCGCGAACTAGGCCGGAGAATCCTCTCGGAAAGCCAAGCAAGACAATTTCCACTTTTTTCTAACGTCTGGAGTGGGCAGGTCTGCTAGTATGGCCACTGGATGTCTTCTCTTTTCGGGTGAGATTGATCGTCACGCTTTTTCCCCTTCTTACTTTTTTCTTGGGCATCCATCTAATCCATATAATCATAAAGATTAATAAAGAGAAAGTAGAAAGCATGATGTTCGGGGTAGCAATAGACCAAAGCGAAGAAACTTCTTTCAAACTAGGGGCAATCGTTAGATTGGTATCACATCTAGAATAACTTGGAAAGAATAGACTTAATATAGGAATCTAGGACTCTACTCAATTCTATGTCCTTTCGAAGTTAGATTGAGTCAAGGAAATGGTTAGTTCTATAGGAGTAAGTCCTATCCTACTAAGCCTTTTTTAAGCCCTTCAAGTTCCAGCAATTTTTTTATTTTCTTTCCCCCCACCATCTAGAGTGAGAGTTTCCAGACATCTGCTAGCTTCTAGGAATGAATCGACCGGAAAGGACTCTAGCTCTGCGCGATGATAGTAGAAGTTATAAGTATGGTAAAAATTTTTCTGATTGTTCAGTTCATGATTTATAAATGTAGAAGGGAGCGAAGGAAGTTAAGGGCTTCCGGTAGTTACCCGAGGGGGGGGGGAGAAAGAATAGGAATTGATTGAAGAACAAAAAAGCATTAACGGATAGAGTCGGCAAAGAGCTTGGCTTGGATAGGTGTTCGGATCTTAGTAGAAGATAAGAATTTCTCGGGTGGGAATGCTTGTTGACTAAGTCTCTGATTCCAATAAGCGACTCGGAACTCTGTTCGCGGTTAGCTGAGAATGTTCTGGCTTCTTGCCAGTTAGCTCTCATTAGCTCGAAAGGGAATGATTGACTCGAAGGTAGAATAGAATATAGTATGACAACGGAACCATTAGCATAGATAGAGGAGTTCCTGATCCGGGCGAAGGTGGCGAATGGCATAACTGCTTCTTTCTCTTTTTACGGGGTAGAATCCGCTATTGTTGAAGAAGCCCAGAGTTCAAGAGATGAGGATCAAATCTCTTGTTGAGGAAGCAACTAATGTTGCAGGAATGGGAGCTGCTCTTGCGAGCGACTCAGCTGCAATTGGAATGCTTTCAATGGCTAGAAAGCCTATAAGGTGCGTGCGAAGCGAGTCTTTAACCGGGAAGTGACCGAGGGATTCTGTGTTAAGCCCTGTTGCCAAATGCAGTTAGCTCGAGTGAAGGTTTTTTCTGTTTCAGCTCTTCTTCATTTACGACTGGGAATTAAATTTCCTTTTTTTGGTTTCCCTTGTTCAAAAGGTTTGCGCGGTATAGATCTTTGTAGGATGAGGGCTTTTCGGCTTTACTCTTATCCTTTGAAAGAGCGGTGTTTTATTTTTTTATGTTGATTGATACCCAAGTGTCACTTAACTAACTCGCTGTCGAAGCGAACTCATTTTCATTTTCTCGGGGCACTGAACTAACTTAAGCCGAATCTCACTCCCTCTTTATGGCAGCTATCTCTTCCTAAACAGTAGAGAGAGAAAGCCCGCTGACTCCAGCACCTCTCTTGCTTGTGAAAGATAGCTATTCCTCTGCTTTGATGCTTTCTTCCGCTGATTCAATAGCCTTTCCAAGTCGAGCAGTCAAGCAGCAGGGAAGAGCTTCACAAGTCCCCCTATTGGACAAGCACACCGCTTATTGCATCAAGCACCGTTACCTAAAGCAAGAGGAAAGGGGGGACGGGACTATATGATACCACATACGAGACCACCATTGATAGAAGGACCGTCAAAAGTTAGAACTTCCAACTACAGCATGTGAAATTGCCTTTGTCGACGAAATCTTAGTCAAGTATGACTCTCTAGATTAGATCCAAGGGGCTGCATTATCAGTAAAGTAAGATCCTACCGCCAAAATAGGAAAAAAGGACCTGGGCACGCATAACATAAGATCGTGGCACTTTCGATACATCGTTCTATTACTAGTTCGGCTACTAGAGGTATTACCGCCATATCTAAGGAATCCAGTAAGACGGAAAGAAGTATATTAGGCGGGGGGATACGAAGGAAAGGCAGTTCGAGCGCCCTGTGAATAAATGTTTGTTAATGAATCATCTGCCAGAAGTACTGTACTCTTTCTTGAACGTAGATCAATGGGCTTTAGATATCCCGATACACTTGAAAATGGAGCCTGTGGTCCGTCTTACTCAACTTACTAAAAAAAAAAAAGGGAGCACCTAGAGATGGGTAAAACAAACCTGCTCAAATAGGCAATAGCGAAGGAGTGATCGCTCATGGAAGGGTATTAGGTACTTCTATTTCATCAAAACGCAGTTCTCGAAACCTCAATGGAGAATGGCTGTTCGTCAATGTCAATAAATAAGTCCCTGACTAGATAACAAGGAAGAGGTGCTCTGGTCAAATATAGCGATAGCAAGCGCCCATTGTTTCCTTGACGAAGTCAAGAGCTCAAAATCGATCTAGTGAAACGCGTCTCTCGCTGCTAGACTCCTTCGAAGAAATGAATTGGTTACCGTTGAAAATGAAGATTATCCGTCTCCAGCCTCATCACAAGTGAAAGAAACAGGGATTCTTGGATACATAGGCACGAACAGTTTACTGAGAATATGTGGATTCGTTAGTCAAGGGTATGCGTTTAGACCAGTTCTTCCTATCACTTCATGAGCCCAAGTAAAAGTAAAGTGAAAACATACGATCACTAAAGGGCGCAGGGAGTTAATCGGGCAGGTTACCTTTATTTATAGTCATCCCTTATCTTATAAATAGAAATCTTTCTTTTTAGAGCCATAGAGACTACTGCTACTATCTGGTCATCTTCGATAACGGGGCTTCAAGCTTCTCCTAATGGGGAAGTCGAACTTGCCGATCCTTTGATCAGCTCCGGGAGCCTATGTAATAGAAAGACCAATTATACTAGGAGTTCCGATACCAACCAGTATCCTCATCCTCCCAGTGATAGCAGCCGTTACATGAAAAGCTGCGCTCTAGCTGCCGATGACAGGTATGTATACTATACTGATCCCATTATTGGCTCGCCCGGAAAACCATCAACTCGAGATCCAACCGCTGGCTATACTATTGGCAGTCAGATTCCCACCTACCGGAGTTGCAACCGCGGAAACAAGAACTAAAGACGAAGAGCGCGGAGAGAGTGTTCGGGGAAAAGAGCCTGGAGAAATTTCACGATAACTGCGGAGGGAATGCGGCTTTACTAGTATTCTGTGAGACCGGTAGATTTAGGAGGGGCTTCCCAGACCCCCTTTTTCGCTGTGTCAGGGATATATGTGAGATTTACTTATTATCTAATATTGAAAAGTGCCCTTCCAACCATCGCATCGGCTTTAATCGGTGAATCGGCTTCAGTATGGGGATATTGCCCCTATGTCAGTTGGATTCGTGAACAAAGAAAAGAGATGGCATGTCCCCGGCTCGTATCTTAAGTATGTCAGTTGCTTCTGTCTGTAACAAGGCATTCTTGCATCAAGAGGGCATTCGAAAACAGTACAGTAAGAGCATATTCTTCTTCAATTGCGCTAACAGCTCCAATAGCAAAGACCGGTGGTAATGCCGTTGCTTCTGATCACCAGTTAGAGTTGAATAGGAGGTTTCCCCTAGGCGGTTTGGATACAAACGAATACTTTTTATCTTTATCGATAGGAGGTCTGTCTAATATAATAGGCGAGGTACGAGGTAAGAGGAAAGTGTCCCTCCCGGATCTTTGAGTTGGAGTTTGTTTCAGTGCTTCTCGCTGCAAGTTTTGTTACACCCCTTTCTGCTACATCCCATAAGCCAGCAGCATCAGTCCCTTTTAGGGGTACCTTAATATATGTTTTCTTCCTGGAGGACTACTTTACTTCACCAGCGAGTGTGAGTTCCTCGTCTGAGTCTAGGATTTCCATTCCCTGATGGCTTGTGATGTGATAAGATACTGTTGGCTTAAGACTGGCATGAGGATTCATGTAAACTTCTTCCTGTAGGTCCCCGTTCAGGAAGGCATTTTGAACATCTAATTGGAACAGAGGCCAATCTCAATTCGCAGCAATAGAGAGCAGGAGACGAGCTTAATCTACGCCTCTTTCTCACAAGTTCTTCTCTCGACTGGAACCGATCCCTGGTGTGCGCCTACCTAAAGTTCAGAAATGATCTTCTTCTTCTTTATTGGAAAGTCAATGAATTAACTGATCTATGATAATAAGTTGTCTTAGTATAGTACTTAATATAATACTTATAGTAGTACTTAATATAATAAGTGATAGTAGTCTGTTAGTAAGTGCTTTCAAGCACGTCTTTCATCAAAGCTGTTCGTTCCCCTCTTCCAAGAGCGAGCTAAGCCCTGCCCTAAGGCCAAGGGCGTAAGTGAGCGGTAGCCATGTGGTCTAGCTCTTCGGCTGTGCTGTTCTGGGCTAGTATACGATCAGGACTTCGATCCCACGCGTCACTGCCGTCAGCCTAAAAGTAAATCCTTGCTTCGTTCCTCTCCTTGAAGTTCAGTCTTCGTAATTTCCTCTGACCCCGTTTGTAAATAAGAAAGGTTTTCGGTAATAGGGGGTGCTCGTGGGGTATGTATGTGAAAGATTTAGTCGATGCTTTCCCCTTCTCTGCCGTTTCAGTAGGAGTTTGATTCCAGGCGTAATGCTTTCTTTAGCCCTGCCATCCCGTGAGACTTATGTTACATCTAATCTAGCTCTAATGAGCTAAACGATTCTCCTGAAGTGATAGATTTTTACCCTCAATATTGCACTACAAGCCCTCTTAATTAACGCATGCTTCTAGGTGGGTAATTATTATATGTTAAACCCTTATCCTTATCAGATCAATATCAATTCTATGGTCGATGTCAGTATTGAAAGAAAAAAGGGAGGTAGGGTAAAAAAAATACCACGCCAAAGATTGAAGGTTGAGTGATACCTGTTCTTTAAAGCTCGCCCACTACTGATGGATGATATCCATTTAAGGTTAAGGTCGGGTTTTCCTATTGGGGTCGGAAAGCTATTTATGGATGGCAGGTAATTCTCACTCGAACTAGAGGGCCTGGAACTAGATGCCCGGGACTGACACACTTTCAAGTCGAGTCACTCTATTTGCCTTTCGCTTGCTTTCACTTTCTTTTTATTGATGACTTTCCCTTACCAGACACTCCCTCTCTCTCCTTTACAGTCTACTATTCTTCCTTCCGAGGCTTAGGTTCAAGGAATCGGTTGAGTGACTACGTTCCTGGCGAAGTGGACTTTCTTGTAGTTGAATCGAAGGATGTCATTAGGGCTAAAGATAGTCGACATAAGGAAGAGGGGACAGTATCGAGGTCTAGCTTGACTGACTGACCGGCCTGGCTCTTTGGCATCTTCTTTCGCAAAGGATACGTAGCTCTTCGCTAAAGCCCTGCCCTTCCTCGTCCAAACACTATGTCAGGTCAGTTGCTTGCCTTCTCCTTCAAAGCATCTTCTCGTCAGAACGCCCTACGAACTTCGGATTGACGACTAGTCTTGATTGGATCCAATGTACCGGCGCTTAGCTTAAAAGGCCATGGATCTTTCCCCCGAGGGAATTGACACTGATCTATAACGACGTGTATGTTCTTTAACAAAGACTTCCCTTTGTTGATATTTCCAAGCCTGGCGCAAAGGCCAACCTCCTCCTTGTGGCGTCTTTAGCTTCTAGCCGGTCTCATAACAACCCCAACGCGGGTGATCCTCCTGGCCTCTAGCCTAGAAAAGAGTCTTTCCTTTGAAGATGAAGAGGGCACTGGGATTAGCTCCTAACTAATAACTAAGCTGAGGTATTGGCCGAGTCTTCAACTCAAACCCCCCTTGGATCAGCTTCCGGGAAACTCCTAAACTAAAGCCGATTCGCAGATCTGCTCTCCCAGCCTGGAATCCCCGACTTTCATTCTTTTATGAATAATCGGCATCACTACCCCGCTGATAGAGGGCGGAAGTATGTTTTTTCTAATTCAGGGAGCGTTGGAGGTAAGGAACAAAGCTTTCAACGGAGAAAGGGAAAGAGGGATTTTCTTTATATTACGGTTTTTCCTGTTGCCCCGGTATGTCGTGGATCCCCTACCGGGGAATCCTGGTTCTTGACTAGGCAATTCTGATTTCCTAAATCATTCTTATTAATGGGTAATAATGAGTACGGATGGCGCTTCACATTGCTGGCGAATGCTCCTATGCTTGCGCGTTCCGCCTATCAAAGTTCTGTTCATTTCCAGAAGAGAACCTCGTCCGAGAACTTATATAGAGAAGGATTTCCTGCGGCGCTGCAGTTCTTCCATACCAACTGGGTGCCCCTTACTTATAAGTAAGTAAGGTTCCTAGAGGTTGGTTGCTTTTCCCCAATAGTTCTCACTTTAAACATAAAAAGAAAATCATAGCGAAAAAGTGGAAACAAGAGTGCTTGCCGGAGCCCCATCGGGGGTCACTGGAGCTGTTGTCCGGCATATCCCCCCCATGCCCACACTAGCCCAACTCAATTTCAATTAATGTCTCCTTTCTTTCTTGCGAGAGTTCATGGCCAATATTCCTCCCGCAATTGGCGCAATTCCGTGAAAAAGGAGCAATTGACTCCATGTGAATTCAACTGGGCTAACTTTTT